TCAGATTATAGAGCAAGATTTGATAAGTAATAGTCAACAAATTGGAATTCATTTATCAACCGACTTTTTTCTTCCATTTGAACTCATTTCGATAATACTTTTAGTTGCTTTGATAGGTGCAATTGCTGTTGCTCGGCAATGAAAAATCTTTATAACCATTAACGACAATCAAAATTCAACCCTGTTCTGTGTTATCAAATTGATTTATCTTCAATTCCACTTAAAGACTATAAAAAAAAATTCTTTTTTTTTTTATCTATTACCAAATACCATTTTCTTGCTTTGTACTTATTTTATAGTAAATTGATTGGATTGAATTGTTGTTCATCTTGAAATGAATCCAAATTAATAAGGAGCTGGTCAATGATACTCGAACATGTACTTGTTTTGAGTGCCTATTTGTTTTCTATCGGTATCTATGGATTGATCACGAGTCGAAATATGGTTAGGGCCCTTATGTGTCTTGAACTTATACTGAATGCAGTTAATATAAATTTCGTCACGTTTTCGGATTTTTTTGATAGTCGACAACTAAAAGGAGATATTTTCTCAATTTTTGTTATAGCTATTGCAGCCGCTGAAGCTGCTATTGGGTTAGCTATTGTTTCGTCAATTTATCGTAACAGAAAATCAACTCGTATCAATCAATCCAATTTATTGAATAAATGAATAAAAAAAATGAATAAATTAAGTAATATCAATTCTAAAAATTAGACTATTCATCAATTTAAATTATCATCAACTTCAATTAGTATGAATTGAAATCAGCATAACATGTATTATACGTCGATGTGAGAAAAAAAAAGTAAAAAATCAAAGTATCTTGGACCAATCTCATGAGTCGATCCAGAATTAGATTGATTGGCAAAATTCTGGTAAAATCATTGATTCATCTGGTGTCTAAATATACGATTCATTTATAAGTTTACTAGATCGAAAATTTATGGCATTAAAAAAGTTATAGATCCAATGTCACACTCAGTAAAGATTTATGATACCTGTATAGGATGTACTCAATGTGTCCGAGCCTGCCCAACCGATGTATTAGAAATGATACCTTGGGATGGGTGTAAAGCTAAGCAAATTGCTTCTGCTCCAAGAACAGAAGACTGTGTCGGTTGTAAGAGATGTGAATCCGCCTGCCCAACGGATTTTTTGAGCGTTCGAGTTTATTTATGGCATGAAACAACTCGAAGCATGGGTCTAGCTTATTAATACGTTCCAGAAAAAACCACTTAAATCCATTTTGAATACAGTTGATTTTTTTTACCGACAAAAACCCGTGTTCAAAAATCCAAAATAGAATATTATTATTATTTTTTGAGCACGGGTTTTTTTGCCCAAGTGTATCTTGTCTTTACCACGAATGATTTTCCTTGGTTAACAATAATTTTAGTTTTGCCGATATTAATGGGTTCTTTTATTTTCTTTCTACCTCATAGAGGAAATAAAGTAATAAGGTGGTATACTATATCTATATGTATATTAGAGCTTCTTTTAACAACCTATACATTCTGTTCTCATTTCCAATTGGACGATCCATTAACCCAGTTAGCAGAGGATTATAAATGGATCAATTTTTTTGATTTTTATTGGAGATTGGGAATAGATGGCCTTTCTATAGGACCTATTTTACTGACGGGATTTATTACCACTTTAGCTACTTTAGCGGCTCGGCCAATTACTCGAGATTCCCGATTATTCCATTTTCTGATGTTAGCAATGTACAGCGGTCAAATAGGATCATTTTCTTCTCGAGACCTTTTACTTTTTTTCATCATGTGGGAGTTAGAATTAATTCCCGTTTATCTACTTCTATCCATGTGGGGGGGGAAGAAACGTCTCTATTCAGCTACAAAGTTCATTTTGTATACTGCGGGAGGTTCCATTTTTCTATTAATAGGAGTTTTGGGTATTGGTTTATATGGTTCTAATGAACCAACATTAAATTTTGAGACATTAGCTAATCAATCGTATCCCGCAGCACTGGAAATAATATTCTATGTTGGATTTCTTATTGCTTTTGCTGTCAAATCGCCGATTATACCCTTACATACATGGTTACCAGATACCCACGGGGAGGCCCATTATAGTACCTGTATGCTTCTAGCTGGAATTTTATTAAAAATGGGAGCCTACGGGTTGGTTCGGATCAATATGGAATTATTACCCCACGCCCATTCCCTATTTTCTCCCTGGTTGATTATAATAGGCGCAATACAAATAATCTATGCAGCTTCAACATCTCCGGGTCAACGGAATTTAAAAAAAAGAATAGCCTATTCCTCTATATCTCATATGGGGTTCATCATTATTGGACTTGGCTCTATAACCGATACGGGACTCAACGGAGCCGTTTTACAAATAATCTCTCATGGATTTATTGGTGCTGCTCTTTTTTTCTTGGCAGGAACGGGTTATGATAGAATACGTCTTCTTTATCTCGACGAAATGGGTGCAATGGCGATCCCCCTCCCAAAAATATTTACGATGTTCAGTATCTTATCGATGGCTTCCCTTGCATTACCGGGGATGAGTGGTTTTGTTGCAGAATTATTAGTATTTTTTGGAATAATTACCAGCCAAAAATATCTTTTAATACCAAAAATACTAGTTACTTTTTTAATGGCAATTGGAATGATATTAACGCCTATTTATTTATTATCCATGATCCGCCAAATGTTCTATGGATACAAGCTATTTAATGTTCCAAACTCTTATTTTTTTGATTCTGGACCGCGAGAGTTATTTGTTTCGATCTCTATCCTTCTACCAATAATAGGTATCGGTATTTATCCGGATTTCGTTCTTGCATTATCAGTTGACAAGGTGGAAGCTATTATATCTAATTATTTTTATCGATAGGGTTGAGAAAAAAAGAACAAATCAAAAAGCAATCCTATTATTTCCTATTAGTATGGATATTGTGGGTTGTCGAATGAGAAAGAAGTCTTTTTTCTCTTAAGCTTTTTTTTTTCTTAAGCTTAAGTGGGATTTTCTTTTAAGTTTTAAGTTAAAATGAATTGGAATTGTAACCAGAGAAATTTGTACTTTGTGAGAACCATTTGAATCAAGTAGTGATTCAAATGGTTCTCGACAGTTTATTTCTTATCTTCTATTCTTACTTAAATATTCAAATATATTATATAATAAATAGATACTATTTATTATTTATAGAATATATAAATATAGGTGTCTATCTTTGTATTCGTCAGGATCTTTTTAATTTACTTAGATGTTAATGTAAATTAAATGAACCATAACTATGTAACCCTATTCCTAATAAATTCACCCCAAAATAGCATATCCAAATGATAAGAAAACCCATAGAAGCCACAATTGCCGAATTTATACTTTCAAAATTTTTAGTTGTTCGAGTATGTAAATAAATCGCAAATATGGTCCAAGTAATAAATGCCCAAGTTTCTTTTGGGTCCCAATTCCAATAGGACCCCCATGCCTCATTAGCCCATACTGCTCCTGAAAGAATACCTATGGTTAAAAAGATAAACCCTAAACTAATAATCCGATAACCCCAATGATCTAATTGTTGAATCAGTTGAGCCTTATAATAATTTCTAGAAGAAAAAAAAGCAGTGCTCAGTAAAACATTGTTTCTTTCATTCATGTATTGGCTCTCTCCAAAGAAAAATGATTCATTTAAAAAATTCTTGTTTTTACTAAAAATCCTTAGAAGTTTTCGAAATGTAATGACTAAGAGAGCTACTGATAATAATGATCCACATAAAAGAGCTGCATAGCCCAATACCATCATACTAACGTGCATCATTAACCAATGGGATTGGAGAGCAGGTACTAATATTTCTGATTGATGGATTTCAGTTAACAGACCTGAAGTAACAAAGCCTTGGGTAAAAATAGCAGTTGGTGCAGTTATCACCCTTAAATAATTTTTCTGTTTTTTAACATATGGAACCATATGAATAATGGAGAAACTCCATGAAAGAAAAATTAATGATTCATATAAATTACTTAATGGGAAATGGCCTGAATAAATCCAACGAGTGATTAATAAGCCTGTTATACAGAAAAAAGTTGCTACCATCCCTTTTTCTGACGAATCATATAGTCCTCTGATTTCATCGACTGATAAGCTTATCAAAAAAATTGTAATTAGAATTGAAACGATCGAAAAGGATATATGAGTTAATATATGTTCTAAAGTAGAAAATATCATAATTTTTTTAAAAAACGGGGGGGGGGTACAAAATTATACGGAATTGAAATTAGGATTAGGAATTGAATTCATTATAGCACTTATTATATCTCTTTTTTAATATGCCATGCCGCCACTCGGACTCGAACCGAGATGCTCTAGCACTGCTTCCTAAGAGCAGCGTGTCTACCGATTTCACCATAGCGGCGTAGGGTCTTTGAAATAATAATAATCTATTTTTATTTAATCGTCGAGATTGAAGGAGTCAATTCAATATTTTTTTTGCATTCAAATTAATGAGAAAAAAGCGTTTCCTTTCACGATTCAATAGAAATAGGCATTGAAAGGTTCCAATAAAAATCTTTATTATCCTTTTTATTACTAATAGCATAGCATTAAAATGTTTTATTTAACAGAGGGCATTTTCGTAGTTTATAAATGTAAATCCTGTAACTAAATAATTATGACTTCAACCCAACCATTTTTTTTTCAAAAGGTCTTTCCTTTTTTTGAATATTTGTATTTTGCAAAATTCATTTATTTTATGAATCTAAACTAACAAGTGCATTTCGTCAATGAACAAAAAATTCTTTGTAAAAATTAGAATTAATTAGAAAGATTGATTAATCTTCCTTTACAAGCCTAGGATACATTCATTTTTGACCACTCAAAATTGACACATTATCCGTCTGGCTATAATAATACCTATCTAACTGAATAAAAAAGAGGCTTTTCTCAAAGCAGTTGGCAATATATTCTATACTGAGTCAGAAAAATAATGATTCTAAAAGTTATAAAACAGTTTTTTTTTACTAAAGATCTTATATCTTCTTTTATGTAAAAAAAGGAAAACTTATTTATTATTGTGACAAGTAAACCGATGGGGAAAAAGAGAATCCCCATTCGGAAATGATAAAAAAAATATATTAAAAAAGGGAGTACCATTTTCAGATTTAGATTATTTAATCTAGCGTTTGATTATTTATTTTATTTGTCGTACAAAAAAACTTTTTGAATTCCCGGTTGAGAGAGACTTTGCTAATGAAAAAGCTTTCAACGCTGCCCAATATGCTTTTTTTTTCCAAATATTTTTACGAATACGTTTTTTTGATATAGAAGTGCGTTTTTTTGGAACTGCCATGAAAAATTTTAAAAGTTATTCATTTCTATAGTTGGATGTGAAAGACATCTATTGTTCAAACAATTCCAATTTTTCTTTTTTTTTCGGATGTTGTATAGAATACAAAAAAAAATGGAAAAACAAAACTTTAGAATTTTTGTTTTTTTTTGATATCCCTGTTCATTTTTGTTCTGCTATATTTTATGAATACCGGTAATAAAGCAAATTGAAAGCTTTCTCAAAACCCAATCCTTACCCCCCCCCCCCTAATAAAAAAAAATTACTTTGATTTTTTTTGCTAGTAAATTGATCAAGCTCAAAAGAGTGAGTACACATAATTTGAAGTAAACTAGTAGTTAATCAAAAAGGATACGTGAGTTTAGAAAAGTTATTTTAGTAATTGTAATTCTACTTTTTCTTTTAAGTCTATCTCTTTTTTATGTTATGAAAAGAAAAACATCAAATAGCATATTCCTTCCAACAACGAAAGATGTCTTCCAGTCCAATAAAAGACAATCGCCGAATTCCCCAATGAATTTTTCAATAAAGGAACGAAAAAAGGGTTTTTAAAAGTCAAGTTATGGGCCATCCTATATATTACTATTATATTAGTCATATCAAAATCAAGTAATGTATTAAGTACTCTATTTTGGTCTAATTCTTTTTCTTTGCTGTATAAATCTATAAATATAAATTATCGTAATACGTAATATTAATTGAAATTTTTTGTATCTTCCTAAAAATCTTACTTAATATAGTTGAATATATTAAAAAAAAAATGGGAATCGTAACTTGTTTTTGGTTATATTCATATCATTTGACCAATTGTAACTTCTTGATTTGAATATTTGAAGTATTCAAAAAAAAGATTGAAAATAATTAGAATAGAAAATTTTATTTTAGTTTTCCATCTCTTGATTTTTTATTGAACCTAAAAATAAAAAGAAAAGTTTGATAAGAGCCGGTGAATCAGAAATAATTAATTTAAATTTTAAATTAAGAATAAAACAAGAAAAAAAAGGTTTTTTATTATGGAATATACATATCAATATTCATGGATTATACCGTTCATTCCACTACCAGTTCCTATGTTAATAGGAGTGGGACTTCTACTTTTTCCAACGGCAACAAAAAATCTTCGTCGCGTGTGGGCTTTTCCTAGTATTTTGCTGTTAAGCATAGTTCTTATTCTTTCATTCTATCTATCTATTCAGCAAATAAATAGAAGTTCTATTTATCAATATGTATGGTCTTGGACCATTAATAATGATTTTTCTTTAGAATTCGGTTACTTAATCGACTCGCTTACTTCTATTATGTTAATATTAATTACTACCGTTGGAATTTTGGTTCTTTTTTATAGTGATAATTATATGTCTCATGATCAAGGATATTTGAGATTTTTTGCTTATCTGAGTTTTTTCAATACTTCAATGTTGGGATTAGTTACTAGTTCTAATTTGATACAAATTTATATTTTTTGGGAATTAGTTGGAATGTGTTCTTACCTATTAATAGGTTTTTGGTTCACGCGGCCTATTGCCGCAACTGCTTGTCAAAAAGCGTTTGTAACTAATCGTGTAGGGGATTTTGGTTTATTATTAGGAATTTTAGGTATTTATTGGATAACGGGTAGTTTTGAATTTCGGGATTTGTTCGAAATATTCAATAACTTGCTTTATAATAATGAAGTTAATTTTCTATTTGTTACTTTGTCTTCCTTTCTTTTATTTGCTGGTGCAGTTGCTAAATCGGCACAATTCCCCCTTCATGTATGGTTACCTGATGCCATGGAAGGCCCTACTCCTATTTCGGCTCTTATCCATGCTGCTACTATGGTAGCAGCGGGAATTTTTCTTGTAGCTCGCCTTCTTCCTCTTTTTATAATCATACCTTACATAATGAATTTCATATCTTTGATAGGTATAATAACAGTTTTATTAGGAGCTACTTTAGCTCTGGCTCAAAAAGATATTAAAAGAAGTTTAGCTTATTCCACAATGTCTCAACTAGGTTATATGATGTTAGCTCTAGGTATGGGTTCTTATCGAGCTGCTTTATTTCATTTGATTACTCATGCTTATTCCAAAGCATTGTTGTTTTTAGGATCCGGATCTATTATTCATTCAATGGAATCTATTGTTGGATATTCGCCAGATAAAAGTCAGAATATGGCTCTTATGGGAGGTTTAAAAAAGCATAT